CTTTGCAGATCTTATTACTAAATAGTCAACATGAACAATTAGAACTTGGCCCGATTTTAGATGGGGTCCATATTTCGATATACATATATTTTCACAAAAAAACTGCCCAAGGCTAATTATTGTCGATGTTTTTTCACAGTAATCGTGATGGAGAAAATACCAATTCCAATTTAATGGATTCAAAATCATGTTACTGAATGGATCTGGATTATAAATTATCCTATTTTCGTCCATTAAATAATATTGTAGTACTTCTTGGAAAGTCTGTTTTAAATTGTCAAGCAGCAAATGTTTATTTACCAAGATTTGATTATGAGTTATTAAATAGTAAAATGAAAAAAAATTCGTAATTTTAGGGACAATTCCTAAAGGACCCAACGAATTCCTAATTGGAAGTAGCGGACCCCTTTTATTGAATTTTTTTGTCACATTATATTTCAAACAGTTGAATGGACCTATTCGAGAAGAATTAGATGATGACAAAGTTATCAAAGATTGGCATTCCTTATTTCTATTCAACAACGTACGAATAGTTCCTTGATGCCTAGTAAGCGATTGTTTAATCCTTGCCTTGGAATAAAAAGGATTGAGGTTGGTGCGATCTGAGCCATTAGCAGGGATCAATCCTGACCCTGCCGGATCATTCCTTTTTCTGGTATACGAAATGGGGGACTTCACTAAGTCCATTCTTATGAAATCTCGAATCAGATCATTTATCCTTACCTCAACAAAGGACGCCCGAACCTCCTCGATAGAAGAACTTTTTTTTTCTTGGTCCCAATTCAATACTAAACAAGCTCGAACTAATTGAATATTTGTGTGAGAAATTCCGCGAATTGATTTGCCATTTCCATAAAGGATATAATTGACAACTCGAAGTTGCACATTATCCCTTTCCTGCAAGGGATCCTGGGGAAAAAGCCTTGCCAAATTTATCCCGTCCACTGTTTCATATGTGACTACGGGTCGAACCAAAACAAAATACTTTTTTTTTGTAGGTGTGATCCGTTGGACATAGATCCAATTTTTCCATTTTTTGGATTCCTTAAAATGATTTTTTCCCATTCCGGGTGGTATCAAGATACCGCTGTGCCAGGATATCTTATCTGTCTCTCCAGGAAAATAGATATCCCCCGAAAATATTTTGAGTTCAATCTTTTTTTTTTTTTTCTCCACTCGGACCAATCCGCTTACTCGGCTTCTTATATTGAAAGTAATTCGCGTATCTACTCCAATGATACTATTGTTCCGTACCATTATGGAAGAAGCTCCGGGTAAGATATGCACTTCCTCGGGAATGAAAAAAAATCGATCTATTTTCATTTTGTATTTTGGCCGAAATTCTTTTGTCCTTGGATACTCAATCAAATACTCTTTTTTGATGATTGAATCCGCCTCTATAGTCCCATATTTAGTAATTCCCGAACTCTTTCTTCTATATCGAGAATCGTCGAAATAAGCAAGAATACTATTTATACGGAAAAGACCATTTATGGGTATTTCAATCGAGATACCTGAACGCGGTATTAGTTCTTTTTCTTGTTCTTGATTCGATTGTAATGGAATGATGAATCTATTTCTTCGTCTCTTTGCCAATAAATCAGAATTCTCGTCAAGAATAGCGGGGTATATAAAATTACAATGATCGTTACATATGATTCGATCAGGTACTGAATAATCAAGAACCCCCCCCTCCTTTTTACCAGAAGGATCCGACCTAAACAATTTGTGTCTCGTTTGATCATCAGCCACTGAAAGGTTAGAAATATATTTTCGTTCGACAGAAAGAGAATGAATATTTATTTGATCTTGATCCTTGTGGAGCGAAAAAGGGACTATACTGGATCTGTACGGAACTCCTGATAATATCCACAAATGGCTTGTTTTTGGTAAGAGATGAACATTACCATATGTATATTCGGGTGCATGGTACACAGCGGTACTCCAGTGCATTTCTCCCTCTGAGTCAGAATAAATATGTTTTTGGACCCTCTCTTTAAAATTCAAGATGGATGCTTCGGCGCGAATCTCGGCAATGACTTGTTCTGATTCTACATATTGATCATTTTTAACTAAAATAAAACTTTTTGGTGGAATATTCACATTATGTAGAATATCTTGACCCTCAATAGTTACATATAGGTCTATATAACATAGAAAAGCTGGATAGCCATGACGTGTACGTGTGGGATGAACCAAATGTTCATTGAATTGAATTTTTCCATTATCAGGAGCTCGTACATGTTCCGCCGTACCGCCTGTAAATACTCCACCGGTATGAAAAGTTCTTAATGTTAGTTGAGTCCCGGGTTCCCCAATAGATTGACCCGCAACAATACCTACTGCTTCTCCCAATTCGACCAGGTCGCCATGAGTGGGGCTACGGCCATAACATAATCGACAGATCCAAGATGTACTCCTGCAAGTAAAGGGAGTTCTAATAGATATTGATTGGGCTCTAAAGGTTATGAATCGATTGACAAGTCCAATCCCAATATCT